AAAATTAATTTAATAATTAAATTAATTTTCTTCTTAATTAAAATATACTTATTTAAATTTAATATTAAATTAAATTACTATAAAAATAATAAATGAAAATTGAAACATAATTTCCAATCATCATTCTCAAATATATAATTTAAATATTTAATATGAAATTATAACAAATAATAAAATAATAATAATAATAATAATTTTTGATTAATAAACTATTATCCAATATACAATATAATATTTTCAATAATCAATCATAATTTTTTAATTAATATATAATTATATAATATATATATATATATATATATATATATATATATAATTAACAAAAATAATTAATATAAATAATTTAATTTACACTTTAAAGAATAAATCAAATAGAGTGCCTGATAAAAGGATTATTTTGATAGAATAAAAAATGTAATACAATATTACCTCTATTAAAATTATATATATATATATATATATTTATGACAAAAAAATTTATTTTTTTTAAAAATAATTCTAAGTTCAAATTAAATAATTTCAAATTATTATTTTTTATTACAATAATTTTTAGAACAATAATTTCAATCAATTCAAATTCATGAATTAATGCTTGAATAGGAATAGAAATTAATCTTATATCATTTATTCCATTAATAATAAGAAGAAATAAAAAAAAGTCTTCTAATTCAACAATAATTTATTTTATTGTACAAGCTATAGCATCTTCATTAATTTTATTAAGAACCTTATTAATAAAAATTGAAATTAATTTAGTAAAATTAAACATAATATATTCATTAATCCAATTTAGATTATTAATAAAATTAGGAGCCGCACCTTTACATTGATGAACACCCAAAATTTTTATAAATCTAAATTGAAAAATTGGATTTAACTTTTTAACTTGACAAAAGATTGCACCAATTATATTACTAAATACATCAATTAATAATAATTTAATAATTTATATAATAATAATTTCATCAATTTTAACTGGCGCTATTTTAGGTATAAACCAAACAATAATTAAATTAATTATAATTTACTCATCAATTAATCACATAGGATGAATATTAATAGCTTTAATAATAAATATATCTTTAATAATTATATATTTCATTATTTATTCAATAATAAACTTAATAATCTGTTTATTAATAAATAATATAAATATTGAATATTTAAATCAATTATTTAAAAATAATAATCAAAACCTTTTTTTCAAAATTTTAACTTTATCAATATTTTTATCGTTAGGGGGTATACCACCATTTTTAGGATTTATACCTAAATTAGCAATTTTAATTACAATAATAAATAATAATTTAATAATAGAATCAATACTATTTATTAGTATAGCAATGTTAACTTTATCATTTTATATAAACCCAATATTAGCAATATTTTTATCAACTAAGTTTAGAACAAAATGAAGATTAAAAAAATATTATATTAAAAAAGATTTTATTATAATATTTTTAATTAATTTAACTTTATCAATAGTTATTTTACCTTTTATTATTAAATTTATATTCTAATAAGATTTTAAGTTAATTAAAACTAAAAGCCTTCAAAGCTTTAAATAAAAAAAATATTTTTAAATCTTAATTAAAAATTTTAATAAAATTATAAAATTTATATCTTTAGAATTGCATTCTAATGTTATTTTAATTAAACTATAAAATTATAATAAAAGAAATTAAAAATTTCATTAATAAATTTACAATTTATCGCCTAATTCAGCCATTTTATTTTATTAAATATTAAATAAATAAATGATTATTTTCTACTAATCATAAAAATATTGGAACACTATATTTTATTCTAGGATTCTGATCAGGAATATTAGGATTATCATTTAGAATATTAATTCGAACAGAATTAGGAATACCAGGATCAATAATTGGAGATGATCAAATTTATAATGTAATTGTTACATCCCATGCATTTTTAATAATTTTCTTCATAGTTATACCAATTATAATTGGAGGTTTTGGAAATTGACTTATTCCATTAATATTAGGAGCCCCAGATATAGCATTCCCCCGTTTAAATAATATAAGATTCTGATTTTTACCTCCTTCATTAATCTTATTATTATCTAGAAGAATAGTAAATTCAGGATCAGGGACTGGATGAACTGTTTATCCACCTTTATCAAGAAGAATTTCACATTCAGGAGCATCAGTAGATTTAACTATTTTTTCTCTCCATTTAGCAGGAATTTCATCAATTTTAGGAGCAATTAATTTTATTTCAACAATAATTAATATAAAATTAAAAGGAATAAGATTTGAACAAATACCTTTATTTGTATGAGCAGTATCATTGACTGCATTATTATTACTTTTATCTTTACCAGTACTAGCAGGAGCTATTACCATACTCCTTACAGATCGTAATTTAAATACGTCATTTTTTGACCCATCAGGAGGAGGAGATCCAATTTTATATCAACATTTATTTTGATTTTTTGGACACCCAGAAGTCTATATTCTAATTATCCCAGCATTTGGAATAATTTCCCATATTATTTCTCAAGAATCAGGAAAAAAAGAAACTTTTGGAACCCTTGGAATAATTTATGCTATAATAACAATTGGATTGCTAGGATTTGTAGTATGAGCTCATCATATATTTACAGTAGGAATAGATGTTGATACACGAGCCTATTTTACAGCAGCTACAATAATTATTGCAATTCCCACAGGAATTAAAATTTTCAGATGATTAGCTACATTATATGGATCACAAATTATATTTAACCCTTCTATAATATGATCTCTTGGATTTGTATTCTTATTTACATCAGGGGGATTAACTGGAATTATTCTATCAAATTCATCAATCGATATTATTCTTCATGATACTTATTATGTTGTTGCACACTTTCATTACGTTCTATCAATAGGAGCTGTATTCGGAATTATAGCAGGATTTATTTATTGATTTTCATTATTTACAGGATTAACAATAAATAATTATTGATTAAAAATTCAATCTTTAACAATATTTATTGGAGTAAATTTAACTTTCTTTCCTCAACATTTTTTAGGTTTAAATGGAATGCCACGACGATATTCAGATTTTCCTGATGCATTTTTATCTTGAAATATTTTATCATCAATTGGGTCAATCATTTCTTTTATTAGAATTCTATATTTAATATTTATTATATGAGAAAGATTTTCATCCCAACGACAAATTATATTTTCATCTAATTTAAATACATCAATTGAATGAAAACAAGAATTTCCCCCATCTGATCACAGATATAATGAAGTACCAATTATAAATATTAATATAAATATAAATATAAAATAATAAATATAAATATAAAATAATAAATATAAATAATAAATATAAAATAATAAATATAAAAATAATAAATATAAAATAATAAATATAAAATAATATATATATATATATATATATATTATATATATATATATATATATAATTCATACGCACAATATATATATATATTTATATATATATATATATATATATATATTGTATATTATCATAATCTATTATGGCAGAAAAATGCAATGGATTTAAGACCCATTAATAAAGATTTTTTATCTTTTTATAGAAAATGAATACTTGAACTAACTTTTATTTACAGGATGCTGGATCACCAATAATAGAACAACTTATATTTTTTCATGACCATGCTATAACAATTTTAATTTTAATTACAACATCAATTATATATATTATAATTTATATATTTATTAATAAACTAAAAAATAAAAATTTATTAAATCATCAAAATATTGAAATCATTTGAACTATCTCACCTACATTTATATTAATTTTTATTGCACTACCTTCAATTCACTTGCTTTATTTAATAGATGAAATAAATTCACCAATTTTAACAATCAAAGCTATTGGACATCAATGATATTGAAGTTATGAATATACTGATTTTAAAAATATTGAATTTGACTCATATATAATTAAAAAAAATGATACAAATTTAAATTCATTCCGCCTATTAGATGTTGACAATAATATAATTATTCCAACAAATTCCCAAATTCGAATTCTAGTATCATCTACAGATGTTATTCATTCATGAACAATTCCTTCTCTAGGAAAAAAGATTGATGCAATCCCAGGACGATTAAATCAAATAAATATATTAATTAAACGACCAGGACTATTTTTTGGTCAATGTTCAGAAATTTGTGGTGCAAATCACAGATTTATGCCAATTGTTGTAGAAAGAATTCCTATAAAAAACTTTCTAAATTGAATTTATTCTATATAACATAAATTATAGATTAATTAAATATTTCATTAAGTGGCTGAAAAGCAAGCAATGATCTCTTAAATCATAATATAATATATTAGCAAATATTCTTAATGAAAAGAATTAGTTAAATTAAAATAATAGTATGTCATACTAAAGATATTGGAGATAATCTAATATTCTTTTATTCCACAGATATTTCCTATTAATTGATTAATTTTATACATATATTTTTTAATTATTTTCTTATTATTTATTATTAATATTTATTTTTTTTCAAATTTAAATATTAAAAAAAATAAAAAAATTTTATTAAAAATAAATAAATTAGATTGAAAATGATAATAAATTTATTTTCTATTTTTGACCCTATTTCAAGAATTTTTAATTTACCTTTAAATTGAATTAGATCAATTATTGGATTATTAATATTACCTCAAATTTATTGATATATTATACCCCGAATAAATATAATTTTTTTAAGAGTTTCAAAAAAAATTCATTATGAAATAAAAGTTCTAATAGGAAATAAAAAAAACTATGGAAGAACATTAATTTTATTTTCATTATTTATATTTATTTTTTTTAATAATCTATTAGGATTATTCCCTTATATTTTCACAAGATCTAGTCATCTAACATTTACATTAACAATAGCTTTACCATTATGATTAAGATTTATTATATTTGGATGAATTAAAAATACAAATCACATATTTGCCCATTTAGTACCTCAAAATACACCCCCTATCTTAATACCTTTCATAGTAATAATTGAAACAATTAGAAATATAATTCGTGCACTAACATTATCAGTACGATTAACAGCTAATATGATTGCAGGGCACTTATTAATAACTTTATTAAGAAGATTAGGAATAACAATTAATAGATCTTATATTATATTTTTATTATTTATTCAAATTATATTATTAATTTTAGAATCTGCAGTAGCAATTATTCAATCTTATGTATTCATAATTTTAAGAACCTTATATTATAGAGAAGTAAATTAATGTCTAAAAAAAATCACACATTCCATTTAGTAGATTATAGTCCTTGACCATTATTGGGAGCTTTAAGAACTTTAATTCTTGTTTCAGGGTCAGTAAAATGATTTCATTTTAATAACAATATTCTTTTTATTTGAGGAATAATTATTATTTTATTAATTATATTACAATGATGACGAGATATTATTCGAGAAAGAACTTTCCAAGGACTTCATACAATTTCAGTAACAACAGGATTACAATGAGGGATAATTCTTTTTATTACATCAGAAGTATTTTTTTTTATCTCATTTTTTTGAGCTTTTTTCCATAGATCTCTTACACCCTCAATTGAAATTGGAGGAAATTGACCCCCTAAAGGAATTTATCCATTTAATCCATTTCATATTCCTCTTTTAAATACAATTATTCTAGTATCATCAGGGGCCACATTAACATGAACTCACCACAGATTATTAAATTCTAAAAAAATAGAGGCTTTAATTAGATTAAACTTAACAATTATTTTAGGAATTTTATTTTCAATACTTCAAGCCCTTGAATATATAGAAGCCCCATTCACTATAACAGATTCAATTTATGGTTCTACATTTTTTATAGCAACAGGATTTCATGGAATTCATGTATTAATTGGTACTACATTTTTAATAGTAAATATATTTCGAATAAAAAAAAATCATTTTTCTATTAATCACCACTTCGGATTTGAAGCATCAGCTTGATATTGACATTTTGTAGATGTAGTCTGATTATTTCTTTATATTTCAATTTATTGATGAGGAAGAAATTAATGGAAAATAATTAAATAAATTTATATAATATATAAAATGTATATTTGACTTCCAATCAAAAAGATTAATTAAATTTAATATAAATAATTAAAATAATTTTATTAATATTTTTTTTAATTTGAGTATTATCTATACTAATCATGTTTTTAGCTTCAATATTATCTAAAAAAACATTATATGACCGAGAAAAAAATTCACCTTTTGAGTGCGGATTTGATCCTAAAGGTAAACCCCGTATACCATTTTCTATCCGATTTTTTTTAATTGCTGTAATTTTTTTAATTTTTGATGTAGAAATTGCCTTAATATTACCTATAATTATAATTATATCAATTTCAAATATTAAGATTTGATTCTTATTATCTTCTTATTTTATTTTTATTTTAACTATAGGATTATATTATGAATGAAAATATGGGGCTTTAAATTGATTAAATTAAAGGATAATAGTTAAAAATAACATTTGATTTGCAGTCAAAAATTATTAATTTATATTAATTTATCTTATGTTTGAAACAAATAATTGTAATCAGTTTCGACCTGATATTTAAGTTAAAATTAACTCAAACATTTAATTATTTATAATATATATATATATATATATATATATATATATTAATATATATATATATATGGTGTTATTATATTAATTGAAGCCAAAAAGAGGCATATTATTGTTAATAATAAAATTGAAATTTAATTTCCAATTAAAGAAATATGAAGATTCAAATATAAGCTTCTAACTTTTTATTTTAACGATTTAATTTCGTTTATATTTCTATAAGCAATTACTTTTAATTTATATAGTTTAATTAAAACATTACATTTTCATTGTAAAAATAAAATTTATTTTTTTATAAATAAATAAATAATAATATAACATAATATATATATATATATATATAATAAAAATTTGTCTAAAGGTTAAAATTAACCATCATTTCAGCTTCAAAGAAAAACTTTATATTTAAGATATTTAAACAAAATAAATAAATAATTTTATAGATAAATAAAAATATACCATCAAATTATTAAGAATAATATAAATAATCTTAATATTAAATTAAAATAATAAATTAATACATCTAAAAAAGAAGAATATTTATATAAAATTTTAATTATACCTTGACCTAAAATATTTTCTGTCCAACCTTGGTCTATAAAAATAGTTAATTTTGTCCTCACTAATAAAGGAAATTTAATTAAACCATTAGTTGAGATAATAGGTATGAACCACATTAAACTTAAAAACCTTTTAATAAAATAGTATTTATAAAAAACTGTTACTAAATCAATTTTATAAAAACTATAACCTAAATAAGATCCTATAAAGATAAAAAATAAAGGTAATAATTTGAAATATAAAGGTAAACAAATTAAAGAAGGATAAGGAAAAATTATTCAACTTAAAGATCTACCACCTAAAATTACTATAAATAATAATAATAATAAACTTTTATTAAGAGCTCATAAATTATTTCTTATAAAATTTAAAGAAATTATATTATAATTTATAATTATAGAAAAAAAAATCAAACGAAATGTATAAATTACTGTTAAAATTGTAGAAATAAAAATTATAAAAAATACAAATATATTAAAATTTATAAAAAAAAATCTCTCTAAAATTAAATCCTTAGAGTAAAATCCTGCTAAAAAAGGAAATCCACATAAAGCTAAATTAGAAATATTAAAACATAAAGAAACTAAAGGTATTTGAATACTAATAGATCCTATATTTCGAATATCTTGAAAATTTATTAAATTATGAATTATTGCACCTGCACATATAAATAACAAAGCTTTAAATAAAGCATGAGTTAAAAGATGAAAAAAAGCTAAATTCGTTATTCCTAAAAATAAGGTTCTTATTATTAAACCTAATTGACTTAAAGTTGAAAGAGCAATAATTTTTTTCAAATCATATTCAAAATTAGCATTTAAACCAGATATAAATATAGTTAATAAAGAAAATAATAAAAATCAAAAAATCAATTCCTTATTAAATAATTTCTCAAACCGAATTAATAAATATACCCCAGCTGTCACTAATGTAGAAGAATGAACTAAAGAAGAAACCGGAGTAGGGGCAGCCATAGCAGCAGGTAATCAAGAAGAAAAAGGAATTTGAGCTCTTTTAGTAAATGAAGCAAGTAAAATAAATAATATAATAATTATTATTTCTTTATTTAATTTTATAAATTCTACATAATAAATATAATTCCATCTACCAAAATTTAATATTCAAGCAATAGATATTAATAAAAATACATCACCCACTCGATTTGATAAAATAGTTAATATACCAGCATTAAAAGATTTAATATTTTGATAATAAATCACTAAACAATATGAAACAAGCCCTAATCCATCCCACCCCAATAAAATTCTAATTAAATTAGGACTAATAATTAATAAAAATATAGAAAAAACAAATATTAATACTAAAGAAATAAAACGATTAATTATTAAATCCCCACTTATATAATTCTTTCTATAAAAAATAACAGATGATGAAATTAATAATACTACTCTTAAAAATATTAAAGATATTCAATCTAAATAGATTGTTATAATAATTGAAGAAGAATTTAAATTAAAAATATTAAATTCAATAAAAATTATCAAATTATTTATTAAAAAGTATAAACCTATTGATAAAGAAATTAATATTAATATAAAAATACATATTATTATTAAAAAACAAATATCTAAATAAATTATCTAAGATAAAATATTATATTATATTATTGACCCCACAAATCAAAGTTTTAATTAAACTACTTAAATAAATTCATATAACAAATAATTCTCTGTTTATAACTAAAAAATTTAAAGGAACTCAATGTAAAATTAATAAAATAAATTCACGTAAATATCCCTGAGTAAATGAATATAAATTAAAATTTAATAGACCATGCTGAGTAAAAGAATATAAATATAATGTATAAAAAGCTCTAAAAAAAGAAAAAAAAATTAAAAAAATTAAAGTTATTCTACTTCATCTAATAATTCTATTAATTAATATAATTTCACCCAATAAATTTAAAGAAGGAGGTGCAGCCATATTTGATGAACATAATAAAAACCATCATAAAGATAATCTTGGTATAAAATTAATTAATCCCTTATTAATTAAAATTCTCCGCCTACCTAAACGCTCATAAATAATATTTACTAAACAAAATAGACCTGAAGAACATAAACCATGAGAAATTATTAAAATAAAAGAACCACAGACCCCCCAATTTATTAAAGTTATTAATCCTCTTAACAAAATACTTATATGAGCTACAGAAGAATAAGCAATTAAAGATTTTAAATCAACTTGAAATAAACAAATTAATCTAACTATTAAACCCCCTAAAATTCTCACCCTTAACCAAATAAAATTAAATTTAATCCCTAACTTAATTAAAATAATAAAAATTCGCAATAAACCATACCCGCCTAATTTAAGTATAACCGCAGCTAAAATTATTGACCCTGAAACAGGAGCTTCAACATGAGCCTTAGGTAACCATAAATGAACAAAAAATATAGGTATTTTTACTAAAAAAGCTATGATTATACATAAATATATAAATAAATGATCAATATAAAACACCCTTTCAAAAAATATAATAAAAGATAAGGAATTATAGTAATTATATAAATATATAATTGATAAAAGAAAAGGAAACGAAGCAAATAAAGTATAAAATAATAAGTATAAACCAGCTTGAATTCGATCTAATTGTAAACCTCAACCTATAATCAAAAACAAAGTAGGAATTAATCTACACTCAAAAAATAGATAAAATAAAAATAAATTTGTTACCCTAAATGTAAAAATTAAAAATAATATTAAAACTCAAACTAAAAAAATAAATAAATTAATATAATCATTAATAAAATAAATTTTTTCTCTTGATAAAAATATTAAAGAACAAATTCACAATGTTAATAAAATTAAACAAAATGATATTAAATCAACCCCTAAATAATAGCTTAAATAAGTTCACTCAAATGAATAATTACCTATTATCAAAAAAATTAAACCTCTTAAAAATAAATAATTTTGATATTCTCAAAATTTATTTTTTAATCAAAAAGGTAATAAAAAAATTAATATAAATATAAATTTTATCATAATTATAAAAAATTTAAAACTTGAAAATAGTCATTACCATTTAATCGAACTATCTTAATTAAAATAGATAAACCCAAAACACCTTCACAAACACTAAATCTCAAAAATATTATACTAAAAAATAATTCAACTTCAAATAAGTTTAAATAAAAAATTATTAATATATATAATACTAAAACAATGAATTCTATTCTTAATAAAATTATTAATAAATGGAATCGTTTAAAACATAACCTTATTAAACCAATAAAGAAAAAAATAAAAAATAAGTCTGAATAACTAAAATATATTATAAGTTTTAATAGTTTAAAAAAAACTTTGATTTTGTAAGTCAATATTAAGAAAATTTTCTTTTAAAACTTCAGAAAAAAAAGAATTTAACTTATTTCATTAATCTCCAAAATTAATATTTTAATAAACTATTTTCTGAAAATGTTTCAAGCTATATTAATTTATATTTTAATAATAAATAGAATTATATTTTATTATTCAAAAACACCAATTTCAATAGGAGTTTACCTTATTATTCAAACTATATTAATATCATTACTTTCAGGATTAATAAGAATAAGTTTCTGATATATATATATTATATTTCTAATCATAATTGGTGGGATACTAATTTTATTTATTTATATATCTAGACTATCATCAAATCAAAAATTTTATTTTCAAAAAAATAAAATAATATTTTATTTACTTACTTTTTTAATATTTTTTTTTTTTTTAAAAAATTTAAATTTTTATTCCTCATTTAACCTCGATTCAGTAGATATTATAAATATAAGTATAGAAGAAAATTTTGAATTAAAAATATCATTAAATAAATTATATAATTTACCAACTAACTTAATTATATTATTAGTAATAAATTATTTATTATTAACACTTTTTATTACTGTTGAAGTTATTAATATTAACATAGGACCACTACGAAAAAATATTTAATGAATAAACCTTTACGATTATCTAATGCAATTTTCAAAATTATTAATAACTCATTAATCAACTTACCAACCCCATCTAATATTTCAACATTATGAAATTTTGGATCATTATTAGGATTATGTTTAATTATTCAAGTAATTACAGGAATTTTTTTAGCAATACATTATACTGCAGATATTCAATTAGCCTTCTCTAGAATTATTCATATCTGCCGAGATGTAAATAATGGTTGATTACTGCGAACAATTCATGCAAATGGAGCATCAATATTTTTTATTTGTATTTATATTCATATTGGCCGAGGAGTATATCATGGATCATTTCATTTTAAAAAAACATGAATTACAGGTGTTATTATTTTATTTATAGTAATAGGAGCCGCATTTATAGGATATGTTTTACCGTGAGGACAAATATCATTTTGAGGAGCAACTGTTATTACTAGATTATTATCAGCAATTCCTTATATTGGAACATCATTAGTATATTGATTATGAGGAGGATTCTCAGTTGATAACGCTACACTAACACGATTTTTTACTTTTCATTTTATTATTCCCTTTATCATTATTGCATTAACAATAATTCACTTAATATTTCTACATGAAACAGGATCAAGAAATCCATTAGGGTTAAATAAAGATTTAGATAAAGTCCCATTTCATCCTTATTTCTCATTTAAAGATATTTTAGGATTTATCATTATAATTAAATTTTTAATTATAGTAGTATTAATATCTCCAAATATATTTGGAGATCCAGATAATTTCATACCTGCAAATTCCATAGTTACCCCAATTCACATTAAACCAGAATGATATTTTTTATTTGCTTATGCAATTTTACGATCAATTCCTAATAAATTAGGAGGTGTAATTGCTTTAGTTATGTCAGTCTTAATTCTTATAATTTTACCATTTTACCACTTTAAAAACTTTAAAAGATTAATTTTTTACCCTTTAAACCAAATAATATTCTGATTAATAATCTGTAATATTATTTTATTAACATGGATTGGATATAATCCAGTTGAGTTACCGTATGAATTTATAGGACAAATATTTACATTAATTTATTTTTTATATTTTATTTTAAATCCATTAATCACTAACCTATGAGATAATATCATTAATTAAAAATCAATGAACTTGAATAAGTATATGTTTTGAAAACATAAAATAAAAGTTAAAATCTTTTATTGATTTTAAATAAATTTACTTATTAAATTATAAAAATCCCTAATAAAAATTTTAATGATAAAAAAAATATTAAACAATTCAAAGAAATAGGTAAAAATCTCTTTCAAGCTATTAACATTAATTTATCATAACGTAAACGGGGTAAAGTACCTCGAATTAAAATAAAAAAAAAAGAAATTATTGTTAAATTAAAATAAAATAATAAAGAAAACAACTTTCCCCCTAAAAATATTAATCTAAATAATATCCTTATTAATAAAATTCTAGCATATTCAGCTATAAAAATTAATGCAAATCTTCCTCTTCTATACTCAACATTAAAACCAGACACTAATTCAGATTCCCCTTCAGCAAAATCAAAAGGAGTACGATTTGTTTCAGCTAAACAAATAATAAATCATACTACTGATAAAGGAAATGTAATAAAAATAAATCAAATATAATATTGAAATTCAATAAATGTCAAAAACCTATAATCTTCAATTAAAAAAATAAAACATATTAAAATAATAGCTATTCTAACTTCATAAGAAATTGTTTGAGCTACTGAACGTAATCCACCTAATAAAGAATATTTAGAATTTGAAGATCAACCACAAATTATAATACTATAAACCCCCATCCTCGTGCAACATAAAAAAAATAAAATTCTTAAATTAAATGAACATAAATTAGTAAAATAAGGAATAATCATCCAAGACCTTAAAATTAAAAACAAACTAAAAACAGGAGAAATATAATAAGGATAATAATTACTAATAGAAGGAAAAATTTGCTCCTTAGAAAATAACTTAATAACATCACAAAAAGGTTGTAAAATACCCATAAATCCAACTTTATTTGGACCTTTACGAATTTGAATATAACCTAATAATTTTCGTTCTATTAAAGTTAAAAAAGCAACCCCTACTATAACTATAATTACTAAAATTAATAATGTAATAAAAAATAAACTTAATTCATTTAAATTAATTACTATTTGTATAAATTAATTTATACATAAATAATCTCTAAAATTATTACATTTATCTGACAAAATAGTTTAATTTAATAAAATTCAAAATTAATAATAAATATTTTTAAAAATTATGATCCTTTCGTACTAAAAATTTTTTTTATTTTAAGGATAGAAACCAACCTGGCTTACACCGGTTTGAACTCAGATCATGTAAAATTTTAAAGGTCGAACAGACCTAAATATATAGCTTCTTCACCAAAATTAAATTTTAATCCAACATCGAGGTCGTAATCTTTTTTATCAATAAGAACTCTAAAAAAAATAACGCTGTTATCCCTAAGGTAATTAAATCTATTAATCTAAAAGTTAGGATCAATAAATTCATTTATTTATGTAAAAATTAAAAAAAAGTTTATTAAATTTTTTTATCGCCCCAATAAAATTACAAGATTTATAAAAAATATTAATAAAAATAAAATATAAATATTATAATTAAACTCTATAGGGTCTTCTCGTCCTTTAAATATATTTAAGCTTTTTAACTTAAAAATTAAATTCAATATATAATAAATTAGAGACAGAATATACCTCGTCCAATCATTCATTCTAGCCTTTAATTAAAAGACAAATTATTATGCTACCTTTGCACAGTCAGAATACTGCGGCCATTTAAAAATTTCATTGAGCAGATCAGACTTTAAATTATTTTCAAAAAGACATGTTTTTGTTAAACAGGCGAGTATAGGTTTTGCCGAATTCCTTAAATTAAACTTACAATTAATTTATTAAATTAACAAAAATAATTTACTAATTTTATCATTATTAATTTTAAAATATTAATAAATAAAATATTTTAATAAATAATTAAAAATAATAAATTAAAATTATAAAAATTAAATAAATCAAATTATAACATTTTTTAAATAAAATCTATTTCCAAGACTATAAATTTATAAATTAAATAAAATTTTATAAAACTTAATTTCAAAGCTCATCCCTTAAAATATTAGCATCAAATTTTTTTTAAATTTTTTATAAATAATTTAATTAATAAAAATAATACCTGAATTAAATTCATTTATTAAAAAACTAGATATCATAAAAAACGTATAACATTTCATTTCAATTTAAATATTAAAGATAATTTTGCAACAAAAAAAATAATAAATAAATAGATCTTTTAATTTCGAGAAATTTACTAAATTAATAAATTTTAATTAATAAACCCTGATACACAAGGTACAAAAAATAAATTCTACTTTTTTTAAAAATTTTATTTTAAACTTTTTCAAATATCTCATACAATACAAATTAAACTATAATTAATAAAATTTTATTTTTAAATAATACATAAACCAATTTTCTATAAAATTACTTTTATTAAAATAAAAATTAATAATTAAAAAATTAATAAATTTTAACTTTTCAAATTAAATTGATTTGCACAACTATCATTTTATTGTAAATAAAATAATTTAACTAAATTTATAACTTGAAGAAACTTTCTAGAAACACTTTCCAGTATATCTACTTTGTTACGACTTATCTCATATTAAAACGAGAGTGACGGGCGATATGTACATATTTAATTCTAAATTCAAATTAATAAGATATTTTATTTTACTATTAAGTCCAATTTCAATTAAATTTTTCAATTAAATATTCATAAATAAAATTTATTGTAACTCATCTTAACTTTAATATAAACTACATAATGACCTGAAATACCTTATTTATAATAAATTTTGAAAATTTTTTTTCTTATAAAATAATCTGTTAACGGCAATAAATAAATTAAATTAATTAAAGTAAGGTTTCTTGCGGATTATCATTTAAAAAACAAGTTCCCCTAATTAGATTTAAATACCGCCAATTTTTTTAAGTTTAAAGAACATAACTATTAATCCTCTAATTTTTTTTACATCTTAAATAATAGGGTATCTAATCCTAGTTTATTATTAAGATTTCATAAATTTTAAAAATCTCATACTAATTTAAATTATAAAAAAAATTTCACTTAATTTAAATAACTATTATTAAATAAAATTAATTTAAAAATTAAATAATAAAATAATATTTATTTATATAAAATGTGTAACCGCAGCTGCTGGCACATTTTTTGCCTATACTAATTATAAATTATAATTCTAACTTTAATTAATTATTAAAACTAAATGCTGAAAATAAATTTTATATAATTTCTTTTCAAGAAATTATAAATCACACAAAAATTTACATGCAAAAAATTTATAAAATAAATATAAAAGCTAAAATCAAACTTTTTAAAAAACTTTTATTATTAGTAATAAATTTAAAAAGATAAGCTAATAAAGCTAATGGGTTCATACCCCATAGATAAAAATTTTAATTTTTTTCTTTTTAATTTACTAAAATTATTTATAACAGAATTAAACTATTTCTGCAGAAATCAAAATTCTACATGCATCATACATTAATAAATAATATAATATATACATTTACTAATTTTGAATAAAAAAATCAATATTTTTTTATATTCACCACTTAAACAAACCTTTGAAGTTTTTATTATAAATAATTTTAATGGATAAATAATATTTATATTAAATAAACTAATTAATTTTAAAAAATTAATTTTTTTTTAAAATTAAATATATATATATATATATATATATATATTATATATATATATATATATATATATTTATATATATATAAATATTTAAAAAGATAATTAATGCTTTTAAATTAAACTAAAATTTAATTTAATAATTATTTAAAATATTATAATTTATTAAATTATTAATGAATACATCTATATAAGTATCAAAATTTATAGTAAATTAATGTAAATTATTGTAAAATTTAACAGATTTAACAAATATACTACAGTAGTTTATTACAAGTTATAACAAATTAATACAAATTATTGTAAAATTTAACAGATTTAACAAGTATACAGTAGTTTATTACAAGTTATAACAAATTAATGTAAATTATTGTAAAATTTAACAGATTTAACAAGTATACAGTAGTTTATTACAAGTTATAACAAATTAATGTAAATTATTGTA